TTGAAAAAATGAAATAGAGAAATGAAATGGAAAAGATAAAAAATCAAGAAAAAGAAAATAATATGAGTAAAAAAACTTATTAAATACTATGGATTCAAATATTATGAATTCTGATATAGAATAAGTTCTACTGGATTTGAACCCATGACTCTTGCCGTATGAAAGAATAAGTTCTACCGACTATTGGATTTGAACCAATGACTCTTGCCGTATGAAAGAATAAGTTCTACCTACTATTGGATTTGAACCAATGACTCTTGCCGTATGAAAGCAACACTCTAACCACTGAGTTAAGTAGGTCATTTATCATCATATATCATCATAAAGATATCATCATAAAGAGAACGAAACATAACTTCTCACGTCGATGGATTATAAAGGGAATCCTTGTTATGCGCAATACCGATCCAGTAACTCAAAGAATAAGATCTTGAATCATGTAATATTTCTCTTGACAAAAGATTCGGGGCATTATACAATATATATTGAACAACCAAGACAAAGGGTTCATAAAAGATTTAAGGGGGTTGACAAAAGATTCGGGGCATTATATAATATATATTGAACAACCAAGACAAAGGGTTCATAAAAGATTTAAGGGGGTTGACAAAAGATTCGGGGCATTATACAATATATATTGAACGACCAAGAAAAGGAAGGGCTATAGCTCAGTTAGGTAGAGCGCCTCGTTTACACGTGCGCCAATGCTTTTTCAGAGGAGTATATTTTGGAATCAAAAAACTTATCGAGAAGTCAATGTCTTACTCCATGATTTTAATATTAATAGGAAAAATAATAGGAAAAAAGAGAAAAATAGCTTGACAATTTGGTTCAAATTAGGTTCTCCCTTAGGTTCTCAATAGAACCCATTATTATGGACTCAATAGAACCCAGTATTGATTTAAGATTTTGATAAGGTCAATACTCAGTCTATTGAATGCTAGGCATAATGAAGTATAAAGACTTCAAGAAATTCGATTTTCGGCCTAGCCTATGAACTTTAAGGTGTATGAAGTTTCATATTGGATTTTTTTTTTACTAAAAAAAAGTGGGGCGATGGAAACTCCATTTAACTTTTTTTAATCTAAGCTAAAAGCAAACCTACGTCAGCATAACCTTCTTTGAAGCACTTTGGTAGTGCTTTCAGATCGGAATCGAAAGAAAATAAAAAAAAAAATTAGAACATGCGGAACCATCTTGTGATCTTTCAAGAAAATCATGGTAGACTCGCTGATTCTTTCATCAGTTAATGAAAGAGCCCAATGCATGAAAGTGCATGTTGGGTCTTTGAAACAGTTCGAATCTAATTTATAATAATTAGTTCAATCTGTTTTACCGAGAAAGTCTACGGTTCAAGTCCGTATAGCCCTACCTAAAATTTTTTTAGAGGTTCTATTGCCTCATTCTGGCCGCTTGGGATTCCTTGGTTCATCGAAAAAAAGCTTTCTCCTAAATGGAAAGGTCAAGGATTAGAAACTTGAAAAAAAAAAAAGGATGGGGTTGCGTTGTATATACGAAAGAGTATACAATAATGATGTATTTGGTGAATCAAATAATATGGAAAACTAATGAAATTCTGATTAGTTCAAAATCTTGATTAATAACTTTGTGAAGGATTTCTGTGAAAGGTTTCATTAACTCCTAATTCTAATTCATCTCGAGTAGACCTTGTTGCTGTGAGAATTAGGAATTCATGAGTTGTAGGGAGGGGCTTATGTCACCACAAACAGAGACTAAAGCAAGTGTTGGATTCAAGGCTGGTGTTAAAGATTATAAATTGACTTATTATACTCCTGAGTATGACCCCAAAGATACTGATATCTTGGCAGCATTCCGAGTAACTCCTCAACCTGGAGTTCCCCCTGAGGAAGCAGGGGCAGCAGTAGCTGCTGAATCTTCTACGGGTACATGGACAACCGTGTGGACCGATGGGCTTACTAGCCTTGATCGTTATAAAGGCCGATGCTACGACCTCGAACCTGTAGCTGGGGAGGAGAATCAATATATTGCTTATGTAGCGTACCCCTTAGACCTTTTTGAAGAAGGTTCCGTTACTAACATGTTTACTTCTATTGTAGGTAATGTATTTGGGTTCAAAGCCCTACGCGCTTTACGTCTAGAGGATTTGCGAATCCCCCCTGCTTATACTAAAACGTTTCAGGGCCCACCTCATGGCATCCAAGTTGAAAGGGATAAGCTAAACAAGTATGGTCGCCCCCTATTGGGTTGTACTATCAAACCAAAATTGGGGTTATCCGCTAAGAATTACGGTAGAGCTGTTTATGAGTGTCTCCGCGGTGGACTTGATTTTACCAAAGATGACGAAAACGTGAACTCTCAACCATTTATGCGTTGGAGAGATCGTTTCTTATTTTGTGCCGAAGCCCTTTTTAAAGCACAGGCAGAAACTGGTGAAATCAAAGGGCATTATTTAAATGCTACTGCGGGTACATGCGAAGAAATGATGAAAAGGGCTGTATTTGCCAGAGAATTGGGAGTTCCTATCGTAATGCATGACTACTTAACAGGGGGATTCACTGCAAATACTAGCTTGGCTCATTATTGCCGAGATAATGGTTTACTTCTGCACATCCACCGCGCGATGCATGCAGTTATCGATAGACAGAAAAATCATGGTATACACTTTCGTGTATTAGCTAAGGCGTTACGTATGTCTGGCGGAGACCATATTCACGCTGGTACCGTAGTAGGTAAACTTGAAGGGGAGAGAGACATCACTTTGGGCTTTGTTGATTTATTGCGTGATGATTTTGTTGAAAAAGATCGAAGCCGCGGTATTTATTTCACTCAAGATTGGGTCTCTTTACCCGGTGTTATTCCCGTGGCTTCAGGGGGGATTCACGTTTGGCATATGCCTGCTCTGACCGAGATCTTTGGAGATGATTCCGTCCTCCAATTCGGAGGAGGCACTTTAGGGCACCCTTGGGGAAATGCACCGGGTGCCGTCGCTAATCGAGTAGCTCTAGAAGCATGTGTACGGGCTCGTAATGAGGGACGTGATCTTGCTCGTGAGGGTAATGAAATTATCCGTTCAGCTGCCAAATGGAGTCCTGAACTGGCTGCTGCATGTGAAGTATGGAAGGAAATTAAATTTGAATTCCCAGCAATGGACACTTTGTAATCCATTAAAAAAAACCCCTTTTCTTAATTGAATTCCTCAATTTGGCCCAATAGTTTTACTAAAAACTAAAAGAATTGAGTCGAATCAAAATCAGAAAGGATTGAACAAGTAAATTGTGGCATCATAAACAAAATGATGCCCCATTTTTTTCGATTACTCCTACGATTTTCAATTTTTGAAACGAAAAATAAAAAAAAAAAGAAATTAACTAGAATTGAATTTAATTAAGATGTTTGCTTTAATCAAATATCCGATTGAGCATAAGACCATAATCGGAATCGAAAAATGCACTACCATGCGCAAAAAAAAGGGAGAAAGGTCCTTTTTTCCTACTTGCACAAAGTGTAGTCAAAATTCTGATTTTGATGAAGGCGACAACGCCACAATGAATTTTTACCTTAAAACTAATTTTTATAATTACTTCAATTCTGGTTATGGTAAAGGTTTTCTCAGTCGTTCCCTTCTAAAGTCCATGCCCCCTTTGCTAAAAAGAGTCATTTTCGAAAAGTGCATTGACGTTTATTTTTGTACCGAAACGGGCACCTATCGCAGTATCCATGATTTTGGTGACGTCTCGCCTAGCACGAATGAAAATCACGAGGAAGTTTCAGACGAGCAAGTTTCAGACGAGCAAGTTGCAGACGAGCAAGTTTCAGACGAGCAAGTTGCAGACGAGCAAGTTGCAGACGAGCAAGTTTCAGACGAGCAAGTTGCAGACGAGCAAGTTTCAGACGAGCAAGTTGCAGACGAGCAAGTTGCAGACGAGCAAGTTTCAGACGAGCAAGTTTCAGACGAGCAAGTTGCAGACGAGCAAGTTTTGAAACGTCCAAAAGATTTTAGTAAGTTCTGGGTTCAATGCGACGAATGCTACGGAATGAATTATAAAAGATTATTCTTTGAGACAAGCCTGTATGTCTGTGAATACTGCGACTGTCATGTGAAACTGCCGAGTTCACTTCGAATTGAGCTTTCGATTGACACTGGGACTTGGGTTACTCTTGATGATCTAAATCAAAATATCGAGATCAAACCTGATCTTGAGATCAAACCTGATCTTGATCCATGTCCATGGGACCCTGACGTTTTTTCTCATGATTTGGGAGTCAAAAAGGTAAATAACGCAGATGATGATTTGGGAGGCGAAAAGGTAAATGACGCAGATGATGATTTGGGAGGTGAAAAGGTAAATGACGCAGATGATGATTTGGGAGGTGAAAAGGTAAATGACGCAGATGATGATTTGGGAGGTGAAAAGGTAAATAACGCCGATGATGATTTAGAGGTCGAAAATCAAAATCAAGCAAAAAATTGGGCGTTTAGATTTGAAATTGGTAAAGATCAAAAGATTATTGATCTTTATGATGAACAAAATCAAGAAAAAAATATTTTTAATTTTAATAACAAAAGGAGAAGGCATCATGAGCAGAAAGAAAAATCCAATTCCGAAAAAGATTCGAAAAATCTTTTTCAAGATTCGACAAGTGGTTCAAATAGTGCTGATACGAATTATCAAGATAGTGGGAGTTATAGTCGTTTGTATAGTATTGATAATAATCCTAAAAGGAATCTGGATCTGGATGCAGTTCCACGTTCTAAGAACAGCCCCGATGACTCTAGTCATACAGGAGCTACAAATACTGGCGAGGATGGTTTTCCCGGTAGTAGAAATTCTACGGGCAGAGGTCATGTGGGTCCTAAACGTTTTAATGGGTGGATTCTACCAGATCTCGACAGTGGCTACGGCTATCCAGATGGCCTTAATAAGTGTATTCCACCTTATGCGGGAACTAGTTGTGACACTAATAATAATCGTTTGGGAGCAGATGAGGCCAATAGTGAAGTGGTTGCAGGGCAAGAAGGCGGCGGAAGAACTCTACCGGAATCATCAGTGGAAGAAACAAATGATGAGTCAGATGGAGTACTGGATATACCGTCTTTGGGTCTTTTCCGAGAGGGCGTTCTGTTTGATTTTTGTCTTCAGATTCCTTATGAACAAGAAAGTACATTATTATCTACAGCAAATTCTAGACTTCATGATATGTCTAGCATTCGACCTAACAGACTACTTCTTCTGTCTAATGGACAGGTTATTGGACCTCATATACTACTTGAACCTAGCACTCTACACCTGGATAACCCGGGGGGATCGGGATCGCCGTTAAAAAAGGATAAGGGTATTTCCGATTCAGACTCTGACTCTGACTCTGAGTCAGACCACGAGTCAGACGACAAAGACGAAGAAAGAAGGAATTCTTTTCTTCGTATTCCGTTTTTTATGGAGAATAGTATAGAACACTTCAATCTTTTTTCTAATTTTATTCCTCTTATTCCGACAAAGAAAACAAATACAAATACGAGAAAAGGGGGGAGCGAATGGAAGAAGGAATTTCCTTTGTTTTTTGATGAAATCAAATTCAAATCGCACGAGTTGAACTGGTGGTTCCAACGTAAGGAGGAAGGTTCCTGTGATTGGTTTTCGGATAAAGTCAAAAACGTATGTCACCAATTGGCCGAAGTGGACTGGTGGCGCTATTGGAACCAAGAGGACTGGGACAACGTTGAGGAGCTATTAGACGATGTTGAGTTCGTGGTGGAAATAGAGGAAGAGGTAGAGGATAAACCTTATGTATCGCGCATTTTCTATGATCAGCATCGAACAGGATTATCCGAAGCTATTGAAACAGGTTTAGGTGAACTAAATGGCATTCCCGTAGCACTTGGAGTTATGGAGTTTGAGTTTATCGGAGGGAGCATGGGACACATAGTCGGGGAACGAATCATTCGTTTGATTGAGTATGCTAGCCGTCTAGAATTACCCCTTATTATAGTATGTGCTTCTGGAGGAGCCCGCTTGTACGAAGGAACTTTGAGCTTGATGCACATGGCTAAAATATCTTCGGCTTTCCATTATTTTGAAAAAGAGAATAAAAAGCCTTTTTACATCTCAATGCTTGCATCTCCTACGACTGGTGGGGTGACAGCAAGTTTTGCTATGTTGGGGGATATCGCTATTAGTGAACCCGACGCTTATATTGCATTTGCGGGTAAAAGAGTAATCGAAGATACTTTAAAAATTGAAGTACCTGAAGGTTCACAGGTAGCCGAAGTTGCATTTGAAAAGGGCTTATTAGATTTGATAATACCACGTGAAATGTTAAAGAGCGTTTTGAGTGAGTTATTACAGCTACACAATTTTTTGCCTTTGCCTCCTAAAACTCCTAAAATCAAAGGATTGTTAAGTTAATGATTTAGTTATCGAAATCAAAGGAAAAATCTCAAAATGGATTTTTGCTATATTCTGTTGTTAGAAATCTAAGCTATCTTTCTAACAACAGAATATAGCAAAAATAGGTAAAAAGATTAATATAAAAAAAAATAACAGGTACAAATATTGAATCGAGGTGCCCATTCTATGACAATTCTCAACAACTTACCCCCTATTTTTGTGCCTTTAGTAGGCTTAGTCTTTCCAGCAATTGCAATGGCTTCTTCATCTCTGCATGTCCAAAAAAACAAGATTTTTTAATTTTTTTTTTAAAGAGATGAAAATGATGGGAAAAATTTTCAGATTAAAATTTTCAGATTAAAATTTTCAGATTAATATTTTCAGATTAATATTTTCAGATTAATATTTTCAGATTTTTGAAACGAAAAATAAAACATTAGATACTTTAAATCTAATTATCAGTTCTTTAAGGTTTTAGTACTTATAATTTTTTGGTAAAGATCTTTATAAATCTTTTTTTAAAAGAGATGAAGATGCCAAATTATGTCAAGGATTTTTCAATTTTTGAAACGAAAAAAAAAAAAAAAAACATTAGATAGTTTAAATCTAAACTATAGTATGTCCTTTAATCAATTTAAAGATTCTGATAAGGAATCTGTTCTTATAGAAGATTTCCGGGGATCTCGAACAAAAAGAAATTTCTTGTGTGCCTTTATACTTTTTGTCAGTTCTTTAGGGTTTTTAGTACTTGGAATTTTTAGTTGTCGTGGCAAAAATTTGATATTATCATTTTGGTCTAAACAAATCATTTTTTATCCACAAGGGATTCCACAAGGGATCCTAATCTTGGTCGGTGGGATCGCCGGTCTATTTATTAGCTGTTTTTTATGGTGTCAAATTTTTTACAATGTGGGTGGTGGTTATGATCTTTTCGATAAGAAAAGAGACATAATGTATAGGTTTCGTTGGATATTTCCTAGAAATAACGAGCATTATTATTACGAAAGTTGCAAGTTTCCTGTAAAAGATATTGAGTTGATCCTAATCAAATTAAACTTTTATAGTAAACACGTCCTTTATTGGGAAACCGAAGACTCTATTCTTTGGTTTTATCAGACTTTTGATAGAAAAGAAATTGAGCAAAAGGGGACGAGATTGGCCGCTTTCTTGGATGTACCACTTAAAATAATAGATTTTTGGGAATCTACTGAAGAAGAATAAACAATTTTCTTAGCGGGAGATCAATCAAGGTCAAAATCCGAAGTCAAGAGCCCTCTTTCTTATAGCATAATTTAACTGAAAGAATAGTAATGAATAAAAAACAACTTATATTCTATATACGGAAAAATTCGAAAACAAAACCCTTTAATTGAATTGACCTTAATCCAAAATTTTTTTATGAGTATGTAAATTCCCCGTTATTTAGTAAGTACCAAACAAATCTAAATAACGGGACTCATTTCATAGATCAAAAAAAGAATTTTGGATTAAGATATAGAAAAAAGGTATTCTCTTTTTATTTTTATACTATTAGAAATTTATAGGTTTGAAGCCTTGTAATAAAACTTATGCTTGATACAAGACTTTAGATCGTATAGAGTTATCAAATGAAGTTGATTCATTAAAAATTCACAGATGCAAAAATGAAAAAAAAAACATTTACCTCTATTCTCTATTTTACATCTCTAGTATTTTTGCCCTGGTGGATCTCTTTTTTATTTAAAAAAAGTCTGGAATCTTGGGTTATTTATTGGTGGAATACAAGTAAATCCGAAACTTTTTTCAATGATACTCAAGAAAAGAGTATTCTAGCAAAATTCATAGAATTAGAGGAACTCCTCCTCTTGGACGAAATGATAAGGGAATATCCGGAATCTCATCTACAGAAGTTTCGTATCGAAATCCAAAAAGAAA